AATAAATCCACTCGGTTTCAGACTTGGTACAACCCAAAGTCATCATTCCATTTGGTTTACACAACCAAAAAATTATTCCGAAGGTCTACAAGAAGATCAAAAAATAAGAGATTTTATTAAGAATTATGTACAAAAAAATATGAAAATTTCCTCTGGCGTCGAGGGAGTTGCACGTATAGAGATTCAAAAACGAATCGATCTGATCCAGGTCATTATCTATATGGGATTCCCAAAGTTATTAATAGAAAATCGACCACGAGGAATCGAAGAATTGCAGATGAATCTACAAAAAGAATTTAATTGTGTCAACCGAAAACTTAACATTACTATCACAAGAATTGCAAAACCCTACGGAAGCCCTAATATTCTTGCAGAATTTATAGCCGGCCAATTAAAGAATAGAGTTTCTTTTCGAAAAGCAATGAAAAAGGCTATTGAATTAACTGAACAAGCAGATACAAAAGGAATTCAAGTACAAATTTCAGGGCGTATCGACGGAAAAGAAATTGCGCGTGTCGAATGGATCAGAGAGGGCAGGGTTCCCCTCCAAACCATTCGAGCTAAAATTGATTATTGTTCTTATACAGTTCGAACTATCTATGGGGTTTTAGGCATAAAAATTTGGATATTTATAGACGGGTAATAATAAACCTTTACTTGTCTTTCCCGTCGATCCAGCGATGGAACAAAAAAATAGAAATTCGTTCCCTTTTTCTGTTCAATCAAAATAAAACCAAAATGAACAATTCTAATTCTATAAGGTTGAATAAAAATTAGATCGACCCTTTGAAAATAATTGCTATGCTTAGTGTGCGACTCGTTGGTTTTTTAGGGTTAGGGTTAAAGAAAAAAAAAGACCAGCCTCTTTGTATAAACAAATAACTATAGAACTAATAACCAACTCATCACTTCACATTATCTGGATCCAAAGAACCAGTCAAGATATGATATATCGGTCATATCACTGTAGCAACTGAAATCTTTTTTGCATAAACAAAAGAAAAATAAATCTGATTCTAAGTTGTGAAGCGAAGAAGAAAGATGTGGATAAATGGAAGGGTGAAAGAAGGGGAGAAACAAACAAAACCAGCGATATAAAATTCCATCCAATATGTAAGGTTTATGAGTCATCTCATAAAAAAGCAGTGTAATAAAGCATTAATCAATATGGATTCATAAAAAAGAAAATGAATCTGTTCATAGAACAAAAAAAAATAAGAGCTTCGAGCTAATAAAGATTAAGAAAATTGGCTTAACAAAAAATTTCATTATGAGCTCCATTGTAGAAATCAGACCTAACCATTAAGTAAGAAGCGATGGGAACGATGGAACCTGTGAATCCAAATCTATTGACAACAGACTCATTGATCGGGATGGCGAAACAAACCAGAGACTAATTCCTTCATTTATTGGGAAAAGAAAAGTCATGAGTTAACCCTACAACTGAAATAGCACCGAAAAGAGTAAATATTCGCCCGTGAAAACTTTATTTTCTTGAATTGATAATTTTTGGTCAATACAATAGGATAAAAAGCAAAACAAAAAAAAGATTCGTTATAACATAAAAAAATACGATATTTCAAAATTTAAAATAGAAATATGTTTATGTTTAGTTAGCTAAAAAAACAAGATATACAAATGAATAATAGACAATTTGAAAATTTTATTATTCGCGAGGAGCTGGATGAGAAGAAACTCTCATGTCCAGTTCTGTAGTAGAGATGGAATTCAGAACCAACCATCAACTATAACCCCAAAAGAACCAGATTTCGTAAACAACATAGAGGAAGAATGAAGGGAATATCTTATCGAGGTAATCATATTTCTTTCGGTAAATATGCTCTTCAGGCACTTGAACCTGCTTGGATCACATCTAGACAAATAGAAGCAGGTCGACGAGCAATGACACGAAATGCACGCCGCGGTGGAAAAATATGGGTACGTATATTTCCAGACAAACCGGTTACAGTAAGACCCGCAGAAACACGTATGGGTTCGGGGAAAGGATCCCCTGAATATTGGGTAGCTGTTGTTAAACCAGGTCGAATACTTTATGAAATGGGTGGAGTAACAGAAAATATAGCCAGAAGGGCGATTTCAATAGCATCGTCCAAAATGCCTATACGAACTCAATTTATTATTTCGGGATAAAAAGAATCAAAAGAAAAAGGTCTTGGGGATAAAAAAACAACCACGGGTGCCGGTTTCTTTCTTTGGACAAAACAATATTTCTTTTTTTTTTCTTCACTCTTTGCTTTGCATTGAAAGAATATATTCTAAAAAACTGATATGATTCAACCTCAGACTCTTTTGAATGTAGCGGATAACAGCGGGGCTCGAGAATTGATGTGTATTCGAATCATAGGAGCTAGCAATCGTCGATATGCTCATATCGGTGACGTTATTGTTGCTGTGATCAAAGAAGCAGTGCCAAATATGCCCCTAGCAAGATCAGAGGTGGTCAGAGCTGTAATTGTACGTACTTGTAAAGAACTCAAACGTGATAACGGTATGATAATACGATATGATGACAATGCTGCGGTTGTCATTGACCAAGAAGGAAACCCCAAAGGAACTCGAGTTTTTGGTGCAATTGCCCGGGAATTGAGACAGTTAAATTTTACTAAAATAGTTTCATTAGCTCCGGAGGTATTGTAAGGTCTTTTAAAATAAGATAAGACCATCATATGGTTATGTTATAGTAAGGTATTTGAAAGAAAGAGATTAAGAATTTATAGTAGATTGTGTCTCATGCATATGCCTTTAATTTAAATTCATAAACAAATAAGTAAAAAACAAGAAAAACATGTTGATTATATCAAAATTGGGGAGCACCAAGAATTTTAATTCACCATGGGTAGGGATACTATTGCTGACATAATAACCTCTATACGAAACGCTGATATGGATAGAAAAAGGGTGGTTCGAATAGCATCTACTAATATCACTGAAAATATTGTTAAAATACTTTTACGAGAAGGTTTTATCGAAAACGTGAGAAAACATCAAGAAACCAAAAAAGATTTTTTGGTTTTAACCCTACGGCATAGAAGGAATAGGAAAAGGCCTTATAGAAATTTTTTAAATTTAAAACGAATCAGTCGGCCTGGTCTACGAATCTATTCGAATTACCAACGAATTCCTAAAATTTTAGGTGGGATGGGAATTGTAATTATTTCTACTTCTCGAGGTATAATGACAGACCGAGAGGCTCGACTAGAACGAATTGGTGGAGAAGTTTTGTGTTATATATGGTAATCCTTCTAATATACGAATTGGGTCCGAAACTTCTTATTTGTGAAAACAAAAAGAAAAGGGGCGGGTTGTCTAATATCGTTCCTACTCCATCAGTTGATACTTCAAGGAGGCTTTACCTGGAATGAAAGAACAAAAATGGATTCATGAAGGTTTAATTACTGAATCCCTTCCCAACGGTATGTTCCGGATTCGCTTAGATAATCAAGATATAATTCTAGGTTATGTTTCAGGAAAGATCCGACGTAGTTTTATACGGATACTACCAGGCGATAGAGTAAAAATTGAAGTAAGTCGTTATGATTCAACCAGAGGACGTATAATTTATCGACTTCGCAATAAGGATTCGAAAGATTAGGTGTTTTTATCAACTTCAACGTTTCTTTCGTGGGAATATGATTCGAGATGAAAAATTTCAAGAAACCTATTTTCTTCCAAAAAGTAGATTAAGAATTAAAATGAGGAATGCCAAATATGAAAATAAGAGCTTCTGTTCGTAAAATTTGTGAAAAATGTCG